ATGTATATCTTAGTTTTAACTGTCCCCCTTTTGGGGGCCTTAATTTCAGGTTTGTTTGGTAGAAAGATAGGTGAAAGGGGTGCTGGAATTTTTACTTCAAGTTGTTTAATTATAAGTTTGTCGTGATCCCTTTTGATTTTTTATGAAACTACATTAAACTCTTCAACTGCGTACATAAAATTATGGCGGTGATTGGACTCAGATTTAGTAACTGTCTGGTTTGGCTTACAATTTGATGCTCTTACTGCAACCATGTTACTTGTTGTTACCGCCATATCTGCTTTGGTTCATATTTTTTCTACCGCTTATATGGACGGGGACCCCCATGTCCCTCGATTTATGTCCTATCTATCATTATTTACATTTTTTATGATTCTATTAGTAACCAGCGATAATCTCCCACAACTTTTTATTGGCTGAGAGGGTGTTGGGCTGTGCTCCTATTTATTAATAAACTTTTGATTGACCAGAATCGAGGCTAATAAGGCAGCTATAAAGGCCATGTTGGTTAATCGAGTGGGGGATATTGGGTTTGTCTTAGCTATGTTGGCAATTTGGGATCAATTTGGGTGCTTAGACTTTGCTTCTATTTTTAATACAGTGGCACTATTCCCCTCTAATAACACTACTTTAATATGTTTGTTTTTATTCATAGGTGCAGTCGGTAAGTCTGCACAATTGGGATTACACACTTGGTTGCCGGATGCAATGGAAGGTTGGCGTTGGGCCGTCTTGTCTAAGTAATTAGCCTTGATTATAAATCCACTATATGCTGGAAAGACCTTGAGGGTCTATCAGCCGGTAACAAAGCTGGGAGTTAGATATACCACTTAATAAATTGGTTTATGAGGTGGCTAGGGCCTATGCTCTTCTTCGCTGTTGGTACCTCAGAGACTTTATGTGAATCCACTTCGGATCCTATGAGGAAGCTTATTCCTTGATGATCGTTGTAACAATCCACTTAATCTTAAAAATTTTAATAATAGTTATCCCGTTACTTGTAGCAGTGGCTTATTTAACTTTAGCCGAACGGAAAGTCTTAGGTTATATGCAAGCTAGGAAGGGGCCCAATGTAGTAGGTGTTTACGGGCTGTTACAACCTCTTGCTGATGGTATAAAATTATTTACTAAGGAGCTGGTGATTCCTCATCATGCTAATTTGTTTATTTATGTGGCGGCCCCGGTTTTTTCATTCACCTTAGCTTTAATTGCTTGAGGGGTTATCCCTTATGACAAAGGGGTTATGATAAGTGACCTAAAAATAGGCATTTTGTTTACATTAGCCGTCTCCTCTATTAGTGTTTATGCTATTTTAATGTCAGGCTGGGCGAGTCAGTCTAAGTATGCTTTTTTAGGGGCCATTAGGGCGGCGGCCCAGATGATTAGCTATGAAGTTTCGATTGGATTAATAATAATTACTGTTATCTTGTGCGTCGGCTCTTTGAATATTACTGAAATAGTCTTAGCTCAAAGTAGTGGTGTCTGATTTTTTTTCCCACTATTTCCCGCGGCAATGATGTTTTTTGCTTCGGCGTTAGCCGAAACTAATAGAGCACCTTTTGATCTAACAGAGGGTGAGTCTGAGTTAGTGTCGGGCTATAACGTAGAGTATGCTTCTATGTCTTTTGCTTTGTTTTTCCTTGCGGAATATGCCCACATAATATTGATGAGCTGTTTAACTACGATTTTATTCTTGGGAGGGTGGCTCTCACCTATTATGTATTTAAAGGGTGGGCCAGCCTGGTTTGGCTTAAAAACTTCTTTTATAATTTTACTTTTTATTTGAGTAAGGGCTTCTTTTCCTAGGATGCGGTATGATCAATTAATGGCTTTATTATGAAAATCATACTTACCGCTAAGTTTAGCTTTTGTAATTTTGGTGGCTAGTCTTTTATTTGGGTTAAATGGGTTGCCCCCCAGTTAACTGTGGATGTAAAGGGAGGGGACCCTCCCTTATCAAGTTGTAGCATGTTTACTGAGTTTTATGGTATTTTGGTTTTATTAATTTTCAGTGTAGTTCTTTCCGCGATTATTTCTGGCGCCTCTTATATTTTAGGGGAGAAACAGCCGGATCGAGAGAAAGTGTCGGCCTATGAGTGTGGGTTTGACCCCTTTGGAGCCCCAGGGCGGCCCTTTTCCATTCGATTTTTCTTAATTGGTATCCTTTTTCTTATTTTTGATTTAGAAATTTCTTTCCTTTTTCCCTGATGTGTTGTATACAACCAAATTTCCCCCTTTGGTTATTGGACTATGGTCGTGTTTTTAGGTATTCTAACTTTAGGCTTGGTATATGAGTGGTTAAAAGGTGGATTAGAATGAGAATAAGCCCCCTTTATCGAGGCACTTACAAGAGCAATTATGGTTAAGAGGTCGAATTTGCCCCCATGATGCCCTAAAACTCTGATTGTATTTAGCCAATAAGACTAGACCCAGGGACTCAGTTAAAACAATTGTAAGGAGAATTTTAAAGTTGCCTAGAGTTTCATTTATTGACCGCCTCATTGAGTTAAGAGATATGAAATTATAAACAGAAGGGCCCGTTAAAGTGGAAGAAAAGCCCTATCGTAATAATTATCTTTGGATAAATTTTAAAGGACATTTATAATAATAACCCTCCCCAACTTTTCCTCAGGCGCGGTAATGTATATTTAGTTTTAACTGTCCCCCTTTTGGGGGCCTTAGGGTGAGCAAGTTATAAAGTGGAAGAAAAAGTCCTATCCGTTATGAGAGTAACGGCCCCACCATAAATGGTGGCGTAACAACTACTTGATACCAACTCCGGTGTCTGCTTTGATCCATGCTGCAACTATGGTGACGGCAGGCGTTTTTTTACTAATTAGATCGTCCCCTCTATTAGAACAAGCTCCCATGGCTTTAATGGTCGTGACCATTGTCGGATCTCTTACGGCATTTATGGCCGCTACAGTTGGTTTGGTCCAAAATGATCTTAAAAAAGTAATAGCTTATTCGACTTGTAGTCAATTGGGCTATATGGTGATGGCTTGTGGTATTTCCCATTACTCTATAAGCTTGTTCCATTTGATGAACCATGCTTTTTTTAAAGCTCTACTATTCTTAAGCGCCGGGTCTGTGATCCATGCTTTGGCTGACGAGCAAGACATGAGAAAAATGGGGGGTCTTATCAGATCAATCCCCTTTACTTATACTATGATAGTTATTGGCTCTTTATCTTTAATGGGTTTCCCTTATTTAACGGGGTTTTATTCTAAAGACCTTATTTTAGAGTTAGCTTATGATCAATATTATTTAGCTTTTGCTCATTGGTTGGGGGTTTTCTCTGCCTTATTAACAGCTGCTTACTCCCTTCGATTGGTATATCTTACTTTTATATCGAATACCAACTCTAAAAAAGAAGTTTTCTCACATGCTCATGAGGGTTCCTGAAATTTATCTTTACCCTTAGTATTCTTGGCTTTAGGGAGCATTTTTGTAGGTTATTTGACCAAAGAGATTATTTGGTCATTTCAGATCACCCTTCCCCCTATTATCCCCACTTCTATTAAATTAATGCCGGTAATCTTTAGTCTTTTTGGGGCGGGATCGGCTATAGTTCTTTATCACTATTCTTCGCGAATCTTTAGTGCACCAGTCTCGTCCGTTGGCCTTGCTAGTTACACCTTTCTGTACTCGGCTTGACAGTTTAATTATATTGTTAATCAATTTTTGGTTCAGAATGTGTGGAGACTAGGCCATCTAATAACATTCCGGACTTTGGATAAAGGGGTGTTAGAGTTGATAGGCCCCAAAGGGATTACTCAATTCGTAATTAAACTTACTCAGGAGCTTAGTAATTTGCAATCGGGCTTAGTCTTTAATTATGCTTTGGTTATGTTAATTGGGGTGGTAACCTTAATTGTACTTATATAGCTGGTATATTGCAAAATGAGAGATCTATTGAGTGGTAAAATTTTAGGGTCTTGTCGCGCGGCCATATTTGTGATTAATGTTGGTTTAAAATTAAATCTAAAGGTTTGAGAGATGCGCCCTTACACCACCCCTGCGGGGGAGGGCGCCGCAGGGATATTATTCTAAATGGGAGGTGTTGCAGTTACAGGGATTATCAAGATGCATAAAGTCTTTTTAGCTGCCCCTCCCTCCAGATCTGAGGTTTTAAGAGCACCTAGGGAGATTATATTACCAGGGCGATTTTCCAAAGGGCCCTAAAATTAGAAAAGGGGGTTAGGTTAAGGTAGACCGTTAGCCTTCAAAGCTAAAAGTGTGGGTTCAAGTCCCGCCCCCCCTGAAGGGGTTTAAAATATAAGCCCCTTTAAATAGTTTCATCTCATATCTACTTCTCTCTTCAGATAACGGTAGTTTTTCTGGTTTGGACAAATAGTCCTTCCTTCATCTTTAGGCAGATGGGTGAAGCTTTCTTCTTAAGTATTTTTATCTTGATAATAATTATTTATAGCGTACAGAATCCTACTTTAAAAGTATCGTTTCTAACATTGTTATTTATAAGCTGTTGGGCGAACGTTGATTTCTTTCCCTCTTGGCAAGATGGGCTATTAACTATAAACAGTTGGGTAATGGCCACAAAGATAATGATTTTAGTAGGCGCTTTGGCTATTTTATTGATGTTAGATCCTCTTTCTCAGAAAAGGGAGTCCCACGCTCCTGTTCTAATTTTAATGGTAGCTTTGGGGAGCATTCTTTTGGTCTCTGCGAGTAACTGGATGTCGGTTTATCTCGCTATCGAACTTCCAACTCTCTCCCTTTTTATATTAGCGGCCCAAAAGAGGGGATCTGGATATAGTGCCGAAGCTGGGTTAAAATACTTTGTGTTAGGTGCGCTTTCTTCAGGTCTATTTTTGTTTGGGTGTGCTCTCTTATGTGGACTAACGGGGGGAACTAGTATTCCATGTATAGATCTCGTACTTAACCAAGGGAGTGGCCCAGTTTTCCATACCTCTGGTGTGATGACTCCTATAGGGGGTCTCTTAATTACGGGTGCGTTGTTGTTCAAGTTATCTGCGGCCCCTTTCCATATGTGGGCACCAGATGTATACGATGGAGCCCCTACTACTACTACCGCTCTATTGGCTACAGTGCCCAAAATCGGGATATTTTCTATTTTAGTTTCGATTGGACCGGTGGCTAATGTTCTGTTGATTGGGACAATATTTTCAATGGTTGTGGGTGCCCTTGGTGCTTTAAATCAAACCAAAATAAAACGGTTGTTGGCCTACAGTGGGATTGCGCACATGGGCTTCGTTCTTTGGGGGATAGAAATTGGGTCTTTTGAAAGTGTGCAGGCTAGTTTGATATATATGATTTTATATGTCATTATGTCTATTGGTGCCTTTACTATGGTATTAGCTTTAGGGGGCTTAAAGAATTTAATTGTGGAATTCAGTGGTCTTTCGAGAAGGGAGCCGGTTTTGGCCGTAACGTTGGCTTTAACTTTTCTCTCTATTGCTGGGATCCCCCCTTTAGTTGGATTTTTTAGTAAATGGTGGGTTTTATTGTCTGGTATTACTTATCAGTATTACTTAGTTTCAGTTTTGGCTGTAGTTTGCTCCGTGGTGGCTGGTGTTTATTATGTTAGAATAGTTAAAATTATTTATTTCCAAGCCGATTCCTTTTTCTTAGTGGGCCTTAAAACCCTTAGAGACAAAAAAAGGATAAACTTTAGGAAATCTCTGTTGATTGGGGCCAGTTTGTATCCAATTGGATTTATGATAATTTCCCCTAATCTGCTGTTACAATTGGCCCACTGGGCTACGGTGGGGCTATTCTAGAAGAGGTAGTTTGAAATTAGCACTTAATATTAGAAAATAAGTAAAATGGGTCCTTTGATTTTGGGGAATATAGAAGGCGAGTGGCCCTTTTAATACATGCTAGTATGTTCACTCAATGATCAAAAGATCTAGAGGCAACTCATGCAGACAGGTGAGTAAACCCGGAATCCAAGGTGCTGGGCCGGAGTCTTATTAGGTAGAAGGTGGTGTAAAAGACCACCTTGCCGAAGATGGGCTGCTTGGCTGGAGCCACACTTTCACTGAAACAAGGGGAAGACTCACATAGAGGCAGCAGTAGAGAATCTTGTGCAATAAACGAAAGTATGACACAGAGAGGACACATTTAATTGAGCCCGTCAAATTAAGTGCCAGCCGACGCGGTTAAACTTAAGGGCTGGTCTTTATAAGTAAAAAGGCGTAAAGGATGTGTAGGCCAAGAAACGACCCAAGTAGGTAAATGGAATTTTTCTGGAGCGGTAGAATGTGAGGATAGAAAATAGAACCCCTAAGGTAAAAACTATTTACCACAAGGTAGGCTGAAACATGAGAGTGTGGGGAGCAAACAGGATTAGAGACCCTGGTAGTCCACACTGTGAACTTTGAAGATGATGCTTAGCAGACCCGAAAGGTAAAATCTTCCGCCTGAGTAGTACGATCGCAAGATTAAAATTCAAAAACTTTGGCTGTTCACTATTTCGATTAGAGGAGCGTGTAGTTTAATTCGATGGTCCGCGTGTTACCTTACCCCAACTTGAATCTGTGACCGGTATTGCATGGCCGTCGTAAGTTCGTGTATTAAGCTAGAAGGGACCCAACCCGGGCATTTGCCCGGAGGAAGTCAGGTCTTATGATCCGAATGTTGGGGGATTTTATGCGCTACATTTTCTTATATAATGGGAAACCTGGAAGGTGAGCCTCTAAAGTAAGAGTTCGGAAGGTCGCTGTAAGACGACTGGAAGTTGGATTTAATAGTAATCGGAAAGTAGGGCGTTCCGGTGAATTGGTACAAGTGTTAGCACAAATTGCCCGTCACCTTTACCTAGAATGGTTATTCGGACGTCTTCGGTGATTACGAATGCCTACGAGGTAAAGCAAGTCGTAACATGGTGAGGGAAGGGGAACCTTCCCTTGTCCGGCCTCCTTTATAAGGAGGGCTATAAAATCAATTCCCTCTATTCAGGGCGATGAAAAACTTATTAAATAATTGACTAATTATTAACCAATTTGGTTATGATCTGCCGGAGCCGTGGCAATTAAGCTTACAAGATGCTGCCCACCCGGTGATGGAGGAGATAATTTTTTTTCATGATCAAGTTATGTTTATATTGACTATTATTATTACAACAGTGTTATGGTTGATTATAAAAGCCCTAAGTGGTAAGGCTTACCATAGATATTTAGTTGATGGAACTTTATTAGAAATAATTTGAACTATAGTTCCGGCTATAATTTTAGTTCTTATTGCGTTTCCTTCCTTAAAATTATTATACTTAATGGATGAAGTAATGGACCCTGCTTTAACTATAAAAGCCATAGGCCATCAGTGGTATTGGTCCTACGAGTACTCGGATTATCAAGCGGAAACTTTAGAGTTTGACTCTTATATGGTGCCAACATCTGATTTAAATAAGGGCGATTTTAGACTATTAGAGGTAGATAATAAATTAGTTGTTCCTATCAACACACATGTCAGAGTCTTAGTGACTGGGGCCGATGTTTTACACTCATTTGCAGTCCCGGCGCTCGCTGTTAAGATGGATGCGGTTCCGGGCCGGTTAAATCAAACTGGGTTTTTTATAAAAAGACCTGGGATTTTTTATGGCCAATGTTCGGAGATTTGTGGGGCTAATCACTCCTTTATGCCTATAGTAATCGAAGCGGTCTCTCTAGATAAATATATCAATTGAGTATTATCTGGGTCTAGCGAATAAGAGTTATGATTTTTCACAAAAATTGATTGGGCTTAATTTTCCTTTTACTTTTTTTGGGAATAATTAACGTAATGAGAGTTCCGAGAGATAATAGTGTAAAATTAAAGAGAGCCGCTCTAGAGTGGTCTTTAGCAACCTTAACTGCCACTTTAATTTTATGGGCGGCCTTTGATTTGGAGGGCCAATTTCAAACCATAAATCAAACAGAGTGGATAATCCCCCCGGCTTTAAATTTTAAATGGGGTCCCCTTTTTTTAGCTGTTGACGGAATTTCTTTATTTTTTTTAATTTTAACTGCGCTATTAATCCCAATATGCATTTTGATTAGTTGAAACTCAATAAAATTTTTATTAAAAGAATTTTTATTATGTCTTTTATTTTTAGAGGTTTTACTAATGGGAGTTTTTTCAGCGCTGGACCTGTTACTGTTTTATATATTATTTGAAGGAATATTAATCCCCATGTTCCTTTTGATCGGGGTGTGAGGTTCGAGAGAAGAAAAAGTACGAGCCTCTTATTATTTTTTTTTTTACACTTTTGTTGGGTCAGTGTTTATGCTTTTGGGGATATTTCAACTATACAGTAGTGTGGGTACAACCGACTATCAGGCCCTGTTAAACATAGAATTGCCCACCTCCACTCAAAAATGGATTTTTGCCGGGTTTTTCTTAAGTTTGGCAGTTAAAATCCCTCAGGTTCCATTCCATATTTGATTACCCCAAGCCCATGTGGAGGCCCCAGTCTCAGGCTCGGTTATTTTAGCCGGGATACTATTAAAGTTAGGGGGGTATGGGTTTTTAAGGTTTACTTGGCCAATTCTACCGGCGGCCACCGAATATTTTGCCCCCTTTGTTATTATGTTAAGTGTTATAGCAATAATTTATGGAAGCTTAACAACTTGCCGTCAAGTTGACTTAAAAAGACTTATTGCTTATTCTTCGGTGGCACACATGGGGCTTGTAACTTTAGGTTTATTCACTCATACAATTGAAGGATTAGTAGCGGCTGTCTTTATGATGTTGGCGCACGGCCTTGTGAGCTCAGCCCTTTTCATTGCTGTTACTTATTTATATGAGCGCCATCACACCCGCCTTATAAAGTACTATCGCGGAGTAACTTTTTCCATGCCCATATTTGTTAGTGTATTTTTGGTTTTAACACTAACCAACATGGCTTTCCCGCTTAGTTGTAACTTTGTTGGAGAATTTTTTTCGTTGCTGGCTGCTTTTGAGTATAATTTAGTGATTGGTGTATTAGCTGCCACCGGGATGGTTTGGTCGGCTGCATATTCTCTTTATTTGTATAATCGTGTCAGCTTTGGGGCTGCCTCAAACTACCTTCTTTTTACAAGAGATTTAAACAGGCGTGAGCTTTTAGCCATATCTCCTTTGGTAATACTAATTTTCATTCTAGGAATTTTGCCCTCTCTAATCATCGACCCTATTAAAAATGCTATAATATTTAGCCCTGGAGGAGCCTAACCAAATGATTACGATGTGTTTTTTTACCTTATCATTTGGGACTGTTGCTTCTGGAATAATGGTTATATCTGCGCTTAATCCTGTCCACTCAGTCTTTTGGCTAGTAGTAGCCTTTACAAGCTCTGCGGCCCTCTTCATCTTATTGGGGGTAGATTTTATTGCTTTGATGTTTATAATAATATATGTGGGAGCAATAGCCATCCTATTTTTGTTTGTGATAATGATGTTAAATTTAACAGACTTTTCTCCAGCCTTTCGACGGGGGGGAGAGGCAGATATGACAAACTATGTTCCAATAGGACTGGCAGTTGGAACCCTTTTTTTTGAGGCTATCGCTTCAAGTTGGCTCATCATGGGCGGCCCTTATGTTCACAGAGGCCTATTGGGCGCGTGGGACCTAGCTAATCCTTGGTTTCTAAAAAAATATCATAATATTGAGGCAATTGGGCGAATATTGTACACCGATTGTTATTACCTCTTTATTTTAGCCAGTTTTATACTATTAGTGGCCATGGTTGGGGCAATAGTGCTTACCCAGGAGATTGGGATAGAAGTAGGCCCCACAGCTAAGAAACAAGACATCTTCTCTCAAACTAGTCGTGCTCAGGTCTAATTTAGATTAAGAAGAACATTTCAGTTAATGGTGCAATTAAGAAAACAAAATCCCATCTTATCCATTGTGAATGGACTAATTATTGATTTACCGGCCCCCGCCAATCTTAGTTATATGTGGAACTTCGGTTCTTTATTGGGGGTGTGTTTAGTTATACAAATTGCTACAGGAATATTTTTGGCAATGCATTATTGCGCGGATGTAAGCTTAGCCTTCGCTTCAGTGGACCATATTATGCGTGATGTTAATTATGGGTTTTTATTAAGGTACTTTCACGCCAATGGGGCCTCTATGTTTTTTTTATGTCTTTATATTCATATTGGTCGAGGGCTATACTATGGAAGTTATTCTAAAGTTGAAGTTTGGAACGTTGGTGTTGTTCTATTAATATTGACAATGGCAACGGCTTTCATTGGATACGTTTTACCTTGGGGACAAATGTCCTTTTGGGGCGCGACAGTTATTACCAACTTACTATCTGCAATCCCCTATGTGGGTACAGATATTGTTCAATGGGTGTGGGGAGGATTTAGTGTGTCTAATGCTACACTTAATCGCTTTTTCAGCCTTCACTATTTATTTCCTTTCCTTTTAGCGGCCTTAGCGGTCGTTCATTTAATTTGTTTACATGTTGATGGCTCTAATAACCCTATTGGGGTAAGATCGGACCTTGATAAAGTGTCCTTCCATGTTTATTACACATCAAAAGATTGGTATGGCATAGTGGCGTTTGCAGTGTTTTTTTGTTCTCTTGTGTACCTGGCCCCTAATTTATTAGGAGACCCTGAGAATTTTATTCAAGCTAATCCCTTGGTAACTCCAGTGCACATTCAACCAGAGTGGTATTTTTTATTTGCCTACGCTATATTACGCTCTATCCCTAATAAATTGGGAGGGGTAGTAGCCATGTTTGCTAGCCTTTTAGTATTATTTTTACTCCCCTGGCTTCACAGTAGCCGATTTAGAGGATTAACCTTCCGGCCGTTAGGTCGAATGGCCTTTTGGTTTTTAATTGCAGATTTCTTGTTGCTTACTTGGATAGGGTCTCAGCCTGTTGAAGAGCCCTTTATTCTGGTGGGACAATTGGCCTCTGTTTTTTATTTCTCTTACTTTTTAATATTAGCCCCCTTATTAGGATATATTGAAAACCGCCTGCTATTCCCAAAGGGGGAGTGGTAGGTAATAAAGCTGGAATAATTTAATTAAGTTATTCAGATTTTACTATTAATAATTTACTTTTTTATTTTATGGGTTATTACTAATGGGATATGTTTATAAGCGAGGATTAGTGAGTATTATATTGCGAGCGGGGCCCCATAAAAGGGGCCCTATCCACTCTCTTCTCAGGGTTAGTTTGTGGAAACGATGAATTTTGTCAAAATTTTTTACTTTTTAGTTAAAAGTGGCCCATCTAAGGGCAACTCATGATCAAAAGATTTCGTAGAGTGGACTAATGGTAAGTCACCAGACTCATCATCTGGAGATGCAGGTTCAATTCCTGCCTCTACAATCAATTAAATTAAAAAGAGGAACGAATGGCGAGCTAGGGTGCACTAATAAGACGGAAAGCCCGAAAAGACGAGGGAGAAGTTTTGAACTCGGATATCTTCGCGGAAACGCAGGGAAATAAACTGGAAACTGAAACATCTAAGTACCAGAGCCAATTGGCACAGAGAAATCAAACGAGCTTCCGTGAGTAGCGGCGAGCGAAAGCGGAAAAGTCCTCAATGAGTTAGTAGTGGAAGATAGGTGTCTACACATCTAAGACTAAATGTTAGTGCACACCGAAAGAGAGAGTACTGTGAAGGAAGGCTGAAAGAGACTTGAAAAGATCTTAAAATAAGTTCCCTTAAGCAGACATATTATGTCGTACCTTTTGTATAATGGGTTCGCAAGGAAAAATTTGGCAAACTTAAGTTTAGAGACGAAGGTGTAGTGAAATCAAGGGGAGATATTCTCTTCAAGTCAAATTACCCGAAACCAAGTGACCTAGCCCTGGGCAGTTCAAAGGAACGAACCGTTGATTGTAGCAAAAATCTCGGATGACCTGTGGCTAGGGGTGAAAGACTAATCAAACTTGGAGATAGCTGGTTTTCTGCGAAAACTATTGAAGTAGTGCGTCCAAGAAACTTAATTTTACATGATAAAGTTCAATCGCTCGGAGAGGGATTAACTCTGAATGTAAAAAATTAAGGTGGATAGACAGACAGTGGGCGATAAGGTCAATTGTCAAAAGGGGTAAGCCCTAATCAGAAGTTAAAGCCACAGATCAAAGTCTTTTATCAAGTGTGAAAGGGATGTGGAATTTAGACAATGAGGAAGTAGGCTTGGAACCAGCCATCTTTGAAAGATGACGTAGAAGTTCACTCAAGAAATTCTTTTATCCCTAAAATTATGGTGGCTAAAGTTGAGCTGAAACTCTGAGGGCGAAGATAAGAAAATATAATCATTTGAAAATTATTCGCTCGGTAGCAGAACGGACTGTAATATTGGTTCGGCGAGAGCCCAACCATCAGAAGTGATAATGCGAACATGAGTAAAAAATCGTTGGATCACTCCCCCAAGGCTTCAATTACAAATTGGGCTACACAGCCCCTAAGATAGTAACTCTAGTTACGTCAATGGGTCTTATAAAAAACGCACGAAGTGCCAGGAAAGATTTATAAAATTTTACTGTACTAGTCTAACGCAAGTGGGGTGAAGTGAGGAGAGAACTTCTCTTAAGGAACTCGGCAAAAGCTGGGCTTCGACTGTTTACCAAAAACATAGCTCTCTGCTAAAGCTAAATGCTGAAGTATGGAGGGTGAGGCCTGCCCAATGGTTGTATCTAAAAGAATTGGCTAAGGTCAATTTCATAAGGACAATTGAATGGCCGCGGTAACACTGACCGTGATAATGTAGCGTAATCAATAGCCAATTAATTGTTGGCCGGTATGAATGGCGTCACGAAGGCCCCACTGTCTTAAGAGGACTCTCCATGAAATTGAATTCGTAGTGAAGATGCTACGTCCATATTGTAAGACGAAAAGACCCCATTGAGCTTTACTAAAGACTTGCATGGCTCAAAATAATTTAAATAAAAAGTTTAGATAATGTGGGATCCGTTTCCGGTTAATGAAACACCACTCTTTTATTTTAAGAGAGCTAACATCGCAGGGATAATGTAAGTTGGATAGTTTGGTTGGGGCGACCACCTTTTAAAAGGTAACGAAGGTGGGCTTAAGGTCCGTAGTTAATAGCCGGTGGCCTGACTGCAAGGGGGACGTCTCGAGCAGACACGTCCTTAGGGATGTGGGCTATAGTGACCCGTCATCTTAGCGTGGAATAGTTGACGATCAACGAATAAAAGCTACCATGGGGATAACAGCGTTATATCGTTAGAGAGTTTCATCGACGACGATGTTTGCGACCTCGATGTTGAATTGCGGCACCCTGGGGTGCAGCCGCCCCCAAGGGTTGGTCTGTTCGTCCATTAAAGCCGTACATGATTTGAGTTAAAAGCGTGGCAACACAGCTTGGTTTCTATCTACAATATGAAGAAACATCGATATAATTATCTTCTAGTACGAAAGGACCGAAGAATTAGCGATCCTCTTATTTTTACAAGTTACGATCGATCCATTGGCCCCCTAGTCAGAGGTCTCACAGTTAATCACTGATTGCCTCTTAAGTGTGAAAATTATATCGAACTGTTTGATGTGAAGTAAAATTATAATTATGCAGGAGCCCCGTTAAAAGGGGCCCCCTGGGTAAGGTGAAGAGTGTATAACCTAGTTCTAAAGTAAGTAAATGAAATCTACTGTTTATCATCCCTATCATTTAGTAGACCCCAGCCCTTGGCCCTACATAGGAGCTTGCGGAGCTCTTTTTATAACTGTAGGTAGTGTTGTATATTTTCATTATAGCCAAAGTTGAGTTTTGTTAATGGGGGCCATAACCCTTGGTCTAACTATGTTAGTTTGATGGAGAGATGTCATAAGAGAGGCGACTTTTCAAGGTCTCCACACCATGGTTGTAAAACAAGGTTTAAAATATGGAATGCTCTTATTTATTCTTTCTGAAGTCTTGTTTTTCTTTTCCTTTTTTTGGGCTTTTTTTCATAGTAGCTTAGCCCCCGCCGTGGAGCTGGGTGCAGTTTGGCCGCCTCAAGGAATAAATCCATTAAATCCCTTTTCAGTGCCTCTTTTAAACACAGCTGTTCTATTAAGTTCGGGGGCCACCGTCACTTGGGCACACCATGCCCTAATCAGTGGAAAAAAAACTGAGGCCATAAATGGTTTAACAGCGACTGTTATATTAGGTCTTATCTTTACGGGCCTACAAGCAATGGAGTATTATGAGGCCCCTTTCGCCATTTCAGATTCGGTCTATGGTTCTACTTTTTTTGTAGCTACGGGTTTTCATGGTCTGCATGTTATAATAGGAACAACATTCTTAGCTGTTTGTTTAGCTAGGTTGGTTTATCACCAGTTTACTCGTCATCACCATCTCGGCTTTGAAGCGGCCAGTTGGTATTGGCACTTTGTAGATGTGGTGTGGTTATTTTTATATATTTGTATGTATTGGTGAGGAAGTTAAAATAGATGGAGAAATACTATCCTTAATAGACTTATGTTGCACAGTAGGCAAGGAGGTAGTTGAGTTTAATTGTGGCGATTATGGTATTAAGTTCTGTTGCTACTATGGTTCAAGCACAGGAATAGTTCAATGGTCTATTGGGTTTACATCAATTACCTGCTCATTAAGATGAGCAGCAACGCCGAAAGGTTCGACCCTGTCTTTTTGGCTAATTCATTAGTACATTTATATGAAGCCAACATAATCGTTGATGGAGGAGTCGTAAATTCTTACGAGCGCTCTCTTCTGCTTCAGGAAATTGGCTCTTCTCTTCAACATTGGGTGAGGGCCCTTGATTGTATCTCAATATTAATGTCTAAACCTTTTTTATTTAATCTTGAGTATCACCAACATTTTATGAGCGGAGCTGAAAATTGGGCTCAGATGCCTCAGCACGTTAAGCCAGTGGATATTTATTGATTAGATCGTTCGGTCGATGACATAAACATGTGGGATCAGATATGCCCGTTTCACAGATTTTCAACGGTGCGTCCACCTCATTCACATTTTTAGCTTCAAGTAGTAGCAGGACTCATACTACTAATATAGAAAAAGAGAACTCTAAATTTGTCCAACTCTATGTTGGCAGTTATTTTATATATTTACCTTATTTTCAGTGATGAATAAATTTTTAACTCGTTGAGTGTTTTCTACTAATCATAAAGATATCGGAACTTTATATTTAGTGTTTGGAATAGGGTCCGGTATGATAGGCACAGCTTTAAGTATGTTAATAAGATTGGAATTATCTGCCCCTGGTACTATGTTGGGGGACGACCATCTTTATAATGTCATAGTGACGGCACATGCCTTTATTATGATTTTTTTCCTAGTAATGCCAGTCATGATAGGGGGGTTTGGTAATTGGTTGGTACCACTATACATTGGTGCCCCCGATATGGCCTTCCCACGACTAAATAATATTAGTTTTTGGTTACTTCCTCCCGCGCTTATACTATTACTAGGCTCTGCTTTTGTTGAGCAAGGAGTAGGGACAGGATGGACGGTTTACCCTCCTCTATCCGGCATTCAAACGCACTCGGGAGGGGCGGTCGACATGGCCATCTTTAGCCTTCATTTAGCGGGTGCGTCTTCTATATTAGGGGCAATGAATTTTATAACAACCATATTTAATATGAGAGCCCCGGGATTAACGATGGATAGACTTCCGCTATTTGTGTGGTCTATTTTAATTACTGCCTTTTTATTATTACTTTCCCTACCAGTCTTAGCGGGTGGAATAACCATGCTTTTAACAGATAGGAATTTTAATACAACTTTCTTTGACCCAGCAGGGGGTGGAGATCCCATTTTATTCCAACATTTATTTTGGTTTTTTGGGCATCCGGAGGTTTATATTTTAATTCTTCCAGGGTTTGGAATGGTATCTCAAATTATACCAACTTTTTCTGCTAAAAATCAAATTTTTGGATATTTAGGCATGGTATATGCCATGTTATCTATTGGAATATTAGGCTTTATTGTGTGGGCACATCACATGTTTACGGTAAACTTCAGCCGTCGGAGGCAGCAATGTCTTCGTTTATTATCTCGCTATATGCTGGAAAGACCCTTCTTAAAAATAGGTGCTCGTCTAAGGTTAAGGCAGCTAAAATCTTATTTTTATGGGGTTTCCCAGCCGGAAATTAAAACTGGGATTAAGGTGTTTTCTACAACTACCCAAGTTTTAGGATCCTCAGAGACTGCACGCGAGAAATCCTGACAATGGTTAATTGGGTTTATTGAAACCCAGGGCCGCTTAGGCGTAGCTCGAAAACCCCATGGCGCGGAATGTCTTTCTCTTTCCATTTCTCGCCCCCTTAAAGATACCCAAATTCTCTATCACATAAAATGTCTATTAGGGTATGGCCACGTCAAACTTTCAATGATTGGGAAATATTATGTTGCAAACAGGGAGGCCTTAGTTGATATTTGCCCGCTTGAGTGTTCGAGTGGCGGAGCTCGGTTAGCAGGATTAATGGATGGGGAAGGCGCCTTCCTTGTTTCTCTAAAGCATAACCCTAATACCCCAGAAAAAAAGGACGTAAGTTTTTCCTTAGCCATATTACAGGTGGAGGGGTTCGTTTTAAGACCATTCCTTGATAAATTAGGGGGGGGCATAAGAAAAAATGAAAAGGATCACACTTTCATATGAGAGGTGAGAGAGAAAAAGGCTTTAATTCGAGCCATACGTCTTCTTAAAAAACATTCGTTACGAACAAAGAAGCGGGTTGATTTTTTGAAATGGTGTCGGGCATTAGAGTTAATTAATTATAAGTCAGGATTAAGGTACAGTCCGAACCGCGGCGAAAGCCTCGGCTGTAAAACGCTTCGCTTATTGAAACGTTTTTAAACACATTAGTGGAATGGATGTTGACACAAGGGCTTACTTCACTGCAGCTACTATGATTATAGCTGTTCCAACTGGGATTAAGGTGTTTAGTTGATTGGCTACCATTTATGGTGGGGCCATTAGGTTAGATACACCTATGCTTTGGGCCATAGGGTTTGTCTTTCTTTTTACAATAGGGGGATTAACCGGGGTTATTTTAGCTAATAGTTCGTTAGATGTTGTTTTACACGACACTTACTATGTTGTAGCCCATTTTCATTATGTCCTATCAATGGGAGCTGTCTTTGCTATATTTGGTGGGTTCTATTATTGGTTTGGGAAAATAACTGGTTATTGTTACAATGAGCTTTATGGTAAAATCCACTTCTGGTTGATGTTTATTGGGGTTAATCTGACATTTTTCCCCCAACATTTCTTAGGCCTGGCGGGGTTTCCAAGGCGATACTCTGACTTTGTCGATGGTTTCGCGGGCTGGAATCTTGTTAGTTCCTTAGGATCGACCATCTCAATTGTGGGTGTACTATGGTTTGTATATATAGTATATGATGCCTATGTTCGAGAGATAAAATTTATTAATTGAGTAGAGAACACTGGGTCTAGTTGGGCCTCTTTAGAATGGGTTCAACCGTCCCCTCCTTTGTCTCATACTTATAATGAATTACCTTTTGTTTATGGGCCTTATCGATCTTAACAAATTAAATTTGTATTAAAGCAACACTTTGGACTTTGGCTCTCTTTTAGTCTATTAATAATTTCTGTTTTAATGAATTTATTGAAAGGTTATATCTAATAACTATCTTTTATTGAAGGGAGACATTTATTGAGCTCCTTCCGTTTAGCCAAATTGGCCCTGAACCCTACGGCCTGCGGAGTTCCTTTGAACAAAACTTCCATTTAGCCTCGCCCCAAAAGTTTGGGCGAGGCCCCCCCTTTTATTAAGATCCCGCGGGAAGAGCTATTTCTTGGGGGATATATTCAGCCTATAACGGCTTGAAAACTCTGATACTTCTTATGGGTATGCATGAAAAGTTTTAGGGCTACCTAAGAATCAATTTATTATTCGGGCGCTTCGCCGACAGATCGTAAGATCGAGCCAATTTAGTAATGTACTATAGATATATGATAGTAGCTATTTTATTATTATTGTTGGGGGTGTTAGGAATTGTGCTGAATAGAGGACATCTTATAATTATGTTAATGTCAATAGAATTAATTTTGTTAGCCGCCTCTTTTCTATTTTTAATTAATTCTATTGTTACAGATGCTTTAATCGAACAAGTTTTTACAATTATGTTATTGACGGTCGCCGCGGCGGAGTCTTCTATTGGGCTGGCAATTATGGTGGCCTATTATCGAATAAAAGGAACGATCGCTATCAAATCTCTTAATTGACTTAGAGGTTAAGTTGCAAGAAAAAAAGGAATAAAGATGCCCCAATTGGAAACTGCTACTTATTTAACTCAATATAGATGAACCTTAATCGCTTTATTTTTATTATTCTCTTTTTTGGTAATCTCCGTCTTACCCGTTATTAAAACTAATTTTCTAATCAGAAGATCGGTTGGGGTAAGTTGGACAGGGGCCCCTAAAACATCTGACTTAAACAAGGGGCCAGCTTCGTTATGAAGTCAGGATAAAATCTAACATATTAACCCCCTCTATGGGGCTATAATTAAGATGGGTGCTGCTTATTTTGATCAATTTAAAGTAGTGGATTTGATCGCCGTCACTAACTCGTCAATGATGATGATGTTGGCTGTGGCTGTAGCTCTGATATTGTTAAAGGGAGACCGATTAATCCCTAACCGATGGCAAGCAATCATGGAGTCGATTTATGATCACTTCCACGGGTTAGTAAAAGATAATTCGGGGACCCAGTACTTCCCCTTTGTTTTTTCCCTCTTTATTTTTATAGTATTCTTAAATATTTTAGGCTTGTTTCCCTATGTCTTTACAGTAACAGTTCATGTAGTCGTTACGTTAGGCTTGTCATTTTCAATTGTAATTGGTGTAACTTTAGCTGGACTCTGAAAGTTCAAGTGGAACTTTTTAAGCATTCTAATGCCGGCCGGGGCTCCTCTAGGATTGGCCCCCCTTTTGGTAATAATTGAAACAGTAAGCTATATATCTAGGGCTATCTCTTTGGGGGTCCGTCTCGCCGCAAACTTATCAGCTGGCCATTTATTATTTGCCATTTTAGCTGGGTTTGGTTTTAATATGTTAACTACGGCGGGAGTTTTAAATATCTTTCCTGTTTTAATTATGGTTTTTATAAGTTTACTAGAGGCCGCGGTGGCGGTTATTCAAGCCTATGTATTTTCTTTATTAACTACTATTTATTTGGCCGATACCATTGTTTTACACTAAGTTTTCCTCAGGCGTAGTA